TAAATAAAAAAATAATAAAAGTTAATATAGATGCTTATCGTTTATTAATGAGAGGTGAACCTTATAATTATGGAGAAAAAAAAGAGAAAGCCGAACCAATATACAGAAGTAGCCGCTTCAGGCCAACATATATGTATTTCCGCTCACAAAGCGAGAAGAGTAATTGATCAAATTCGTGGGCGTTCCTATGAAGAAACACTTATGATACTAGAACTAATGCCTTATCGAGCATGTTATGCCATTTTAAAATTGGTTTATTCTGCAGCAGCAAATGCTAATCACAATAAGGGTTTCAACGAAACAAGTTTAATCATTAGTAAAGCTGAAGTCAACGAGGGTACGACTGTAAAAAAACTAAAACCCCGAGCTCGAGGGCGGGGTTATCCGATAAGAAGATCCACCTGTCATATAACTATTGTATTGAAAGATATATCTGTAGATGAACAACTAGAAATAGATAAAAGGAAAACCTATAAATTGGAGCTGAGGAATATTTAAAGAAAGAATATTCTAGTTTAGAAAAACTACAAATACGCTATATTATGTTATGCTTAAAAAAACCCGAATGGATAAAAAAAAAACACACACAGATATGATGTTTCACGATATATATAGTAGTGGGGGACTATGGGACAAAAAATAAATCCACTTGGTTTCAGACTTGGTGCAACCCAAGGTCATCATTCTCTTTGGTTTGCACAACCAAAAAATTATTCCGAGGATCTACAAGAAGATCAAAAAATACGAGATTGTATCAAAAATTATGTACAAAAAAATATTAAAATATCCTCTAATGTCGAGGGAATTGCACGTATAGAGATTCAAAAAAGAATCGATTTGATTCAAGTCATAATCTATATGGGATTCCCCAAGTTATTAATAGAAGATAGGACTCGAAAAATAGAAGAATTGCAGTTCAATGTACAAAAAGAACTCAATTGTGTAAACCGAAAACTAAACATTGCTATTACAAGAATTGTAAACCCTTATGGGCACCCTAATATTCTTGCAGAATTTATAGCCGGACAATTAAAGAATAGAGTTTCATTTCGCAAAGCAATGAAAAAAGCTATTGAATTAACTGAACAGGCAGGTACAAAAGGGATTCAAGTACAAATTGCAGGGCGTATCGACGGAAAAGAAATTGCACGTGTCGAATGGATCAGAGAAGGTAGGGTTCCTCTTCAAACCATTCGAGCCAAAATAGATTATTGTTCCTACGCAGTTCGAACTATCTATGGGGTTTTAGGTATCAAAATTTGGATATTTGTAAACGAGGAATAATAAGCATTTTCTTGATTTGTATTTAGTTCTATTTAGTGATAAAAAAAAATGAACAATTCTATAAGGTTGAATAAAAATTAGATTAATCGTTTGATATAATTGCTATGCTTAGTGTGTGACTCGTCGGTTTTTTTATGATTAGGATTCAAAAAAATGGAACAACCCATAATACGAACTAATAACTATAGAACTAATAACCAACTCATCGCTTCGCATTATCTGGATATAAAGAAAGAACCAGTAAAAATATGATATATAAGTCATATCGTTGTAGCAACTGAAATCTTTTTGCATAAAAAAAAGTATACAGATAAATGGAAAGGCGAGAGAAAGATAGAAAAAGAATATCAACGATATATGATTCCAATATGTACGGTCTATGAGTCATCTCATAAAAGGGAATGTAATAAAGCATCAATACTGAATTGATCCATAATTAGACAAATACGTGGATAGAACCAAAAATCAAGAGCCCCGAGTCAATAAAGACTGAGAAGGTTGACTCAAAAAAAATTTAATTTAGGGGCTCCGTTGTAAAATTCAGACCTAATCATTACTCGAGAGGTGGTGGGAACGACAGAACCTGTGAATGCATAAGATTCTATTGAAAACGAATCCTAATGATTCATTGGGTAGGATGGCGGAACGAACCAGAAACCAATTTTTTTTTTTTTAAGGTCATGTCATAGACTAATCTTACAACTGAATGTTGAAAGAGTAAATATTCGCCCGCGAATTTTTTTTTTTAATTTAAGTCAATTCGATAGGATAATAAAAAGAAAAATAAAATAAAGATTCATATTCATTATAACGTTATGCCCAATACCTAAACGACATTATCTAAAAATAGAATACGTGTTTAATTATATATCAAAAAAAAATTCTATTATCTATTAAATGAAATTTCAAAGAATCTCCCGATTCAGTATATTTTTCACCACGTATATTCTTTTTTAATCGTTTAATTCGCGAGGAGCTGGATGAGAAGAAACTCTCATGTCCGGTTCTGTAGTAGAGATGGGTGGAATTGATAAACAACCATCAACTATAACCCCAAAAGAACCAGATTCCGTAAACAACATAGAGGAAGAATGAAAGGAATATCTTATCGAGGTAATCGTATTTGCTTTGGTAGATATGCTCTTCAAGCGCTTGAACCCGCTTGGATCACATCTAGACAAATAGAAGCGGGTCGGAGAGCAATGACACGAAATGCACGCCGCGGTGGAAAAATATGGGTACGTATATTTCCAGACAAACCCGTTACAGTAAGACCTACAGAAACACGTATGGGTTCGGGGAAAGGATCTCCCGAATATTGGGTAGCTGTTGTTAAACCCGGCAGAATACTTTATGAAATGAGCGGAGTAGCAGAAAATATAGCCAGAAGGGCTATTTCAATAGCGGCATCCAAAATGCCGATACGAACCCAATTCATTCTTTCGGTATAGGATAGGAAGAACCAAAGGAAATCCTTTTTTGGATAAAAAAACAATTGCAGGTTTCTTGTTTTGTTTTGAACAAACAATATTTATTTTTTTTATTTCACCCTTTACATTGAAAAAGACAAAAAAAAACGATATGATTCAACCTCAAACCCATTTGAATGTAGCGGATAACAGCGGGGCCCGAAAATTGATGTGTATTCGAATCATAGGAGCTAGTAATCGACGATATGCTCATATTGGTGACGTTATTGTTGCTGTAATCAAAGAAGCAGTACCAAATACACCTCTAGAAAGATCGGAAGTGATCCGAGCTGTAATTGTACGTACTTGTAAAGAACTCAAACGCGACAACGGTATGATAATACGATATGATGACAATGCTGCAGTTGTTATTGATCAAGAAGGAAATCCAAAAGGAACCCGAATTTTTGGCGCGATCCCCCGGGAATTAAGACAGTTAAATTTCACTAAAATCGTTTCATTAGCACCTGAAGTATTATAAGGGAAGACCATGATGTAGTTTATAGTATTTTAATGAAATAGATTAATTTAATTTAGTAGATTGTTTTTATATCACGTATATACCTTTAAAAATTCATAAATATTTATGAATTATGAATTCAAAAAAAAAAGAAAAAGAGCATGTTGATTATATCAAAATTCGGGGGCAACAATAATCTTAGTTTATCATGAGTAAAGACACTATTGCTGACATAATAACCTCTATACGAAATGCTGACATGAATGAAAAAAGAACAGTTCGAATACCATCTACTTACATCACTGAAAATATTGTTAAAATCCTTTTACGAGAAGGTTTTATTGAAAACGTGAGAAAACATCAAGAAAGCAATAAATATTTTTTAGTTTTAACCCTACGACATAGGAGAAATAGGAAAGGAGCGTATAAAACTCTTTTAAATTTAAAACGGATCAGCCGGCCTGGCCTACGAATCTATTCTAACTATCAACGAATTCCGAGAATTTTAGGTGGAATGGGGATTGTAATTCTTTCTACTTCTCGAGGTATAATGACAGACCGAGAGGCTCGAATAGAAGGAATCGGAGGAGAAATTTTGTGTTATATATGGTAATCTTTAATCTTTCTGATAGCCGAATTATATGCGGAACTTGCCTATTTGTTTTGTGAAAAAAAAAAAGGTAAAGGGTAGGTTTCTAATACTATGCCTCTTAGATTCGTTGATACTTCAAGGCCGTTTTCCCTGGAATGAAAGAAAAAAAGGATTCGCGAGGTTTTAATTAATGAACTACGTCCCAACGGTATGTATGTTTCGAGTTCGTTTAGATAATGAAAATAGGATTCTGGGTTTTGCTTCGGGAAGGGTTCAACGTAATTTTATACGTATACTACCAGTAAATAAAATAAAATAAAATTTGTGGTAAGTTCTTATGATTCAACTAAAGGACATATAATTTGTATACTCTTTTGTATACTCTAAAGTAAAGACTCACATAATTTGGTGGTTTTTTCAATTTTAACATTCTTTCGTGGGGATACAATTCGAAGTTAAAGATTTTAAGAAACTTATTTTCTTCCAATTAAGTAGATTCAGAATTAAGAAAAGGGGTGACAAATATGAAAATAAGGGCCTCCGTTCGTAAAATTTGTGAAAAATGTAGATTGATCCGTAGGCGGGGACGAATTATAGTAATTTGTTCCAACCCGAGACATAAACAAAGACAAGGATAATCCTTCTAAAACAAAAAGGATTCCCGAAATATAAAGGACCTGATGTACAGATGTACAAAAAAATCAGTAAAAAACCAAGATCTGTTTTGACATGAAATGGATATATCCATATATCTCTGACTTTTATTTATGAGATGATAAAATATGGCAAAACCTATACCAAAAGTTGGTTCACGTAGAAATAGACGTATTGGTTCACGTAAGAATGTGCGTAGAATACCAAAGGGAGTTATTCATGTTCAAGCAAGTTTCAACAATACCATTGTGACTGTTACAGATGTACGAGGTCGAGTAATTTCTTGGTCCTCCGCCGGTACTTGTGGATTCAAGGGTACAAGAAGAGGGACACCATTTGCCGCCCAAACCGCAGCGGGAAATGCTATTCGGACAGTTGTGGATCAAGGTATGCAACGAGCAGAAGTCATGATAAAGGGCCCGGGTCTCGGGAGAGATGCGGCATTAAGAGCTATTCGTAGAAGTGGCATACTATTAAGTTTCATACGGGATGTAACCCCTATGCCACATAATGGCTGTAGGCCCCCCAAAAAAAGACGTGT